TAAGTAGCAGTCACAAATTTGTATCCAATTTTCATTATATTATGCACAGATCAGCATGGCGAATTCTTAAGCTAAAATGGCGAGCTCTTAAACTAAAATTGTGGGGATTGTGGGCACCGATAAGTGAGATTTCAAGTGATATTTCGTGGAAGTGTTTCCGTAGGCTTCTTCGGGTCGAAGAAATGATTCATCGAAATAATGAGTCACTGTTGATATCGACACATCTGAGCTCGCCAAATGTTCGGGAGTTCCTCTATTCAAGCCTTTTACTTCTTCTTCTTGCTGGATGTCTCGTTCAGGTACTTCTTTTCTCTGTTTCCCTAGACTCTAGTGAGTTACAGACAGAGTTCGAGAGGATAAAATCTTTGACGATTCCATCATACATGATTGAGGTGTACAAACTTGTGGATGGGTATCCTAAACCTGAACCGAATTCTTTCTGGTTAAAGAATCTCTTTCTAGTTGCTCAGGAACAGTTAGAAGATTTTCTAGCAGAAATACTGGGTTTTGCGCTATTTGGTGGTGGTCCCGCGTATGGGGTCAAATTTATACAGAAGATATTTTTCAATCTCATCGATCTCATAAGTATCATACCAAATCCCATCAATCGAATCACTTTTTCGAGAAATACGAGACATCTAAGTCATACAAGTAAAGAGATCTATTCATGGATAAGAAAAGGACAAAGGTTTCAGACTCATGATGAAATAGAATCCTGGATCGAGACCTGTGATTGGTTTTTGGATAAAGAGAGAGTTTACTCGTTTCATTTCTCCACCTTAAGGCCAGAAAAAGGGATTGATCAAATTCTATGGAGTCTGACTCATATTGATCATTTAGTAAAGAGTGACTATGGTTATCAAATGTTTGAACAAGCGGGAGCAATTTACTTACGATACGTAGTTGACATTCATCAAAAGGATCTAATGAATTATGAGTTCAATACATCCTGTTTAGCAGAAAGACGGATATTCCTTGCTCATTATCAGACAATCACTTATTCACAAACCTCGTGTGGGGTTAATAGTTTTCATTTCCCATCTCATGGAAAACCAAAACCCTTTTCGTTCCGCCTAGCCCTATCCCCCTCTAGGGGTATTTTAGTGATAGGTCCTATAGGAACTGGACGATCCTATTTGGTCAAATCCCTAGCGACAAACTCCTATCTTCCTTTCATTACGGTATTTCTGAACAAGCTGGATTTGAAAATAGTTATTGATGATCTCGATCCTGAGGACTATACGGAAGCGCTTGATGATGTGGATATTGATGATGATAGCGATCCTGCTAAGGACTATATGGATGCGCTTAAAGATGTGGACGATATTGATGATCGTGACTCTTTTTATTCGAACTTGGACTCGGACCCGGAGCTGAGGGAGGAGTATACGGTGGATGATGAGATACTTAGGTATATTATCGAGTTGGAAATAGACCTAGCTTCTATCCACTTGCAATTCGAATTGGCAAGAACAATGTCTCCTTGCATAGTATGGATTCCAAACATTCATGATCTGTATGTGGATGAGTCGGAGTCCCTCGGTTTATTATTGAACTATCTCTCCGGGAATTGTGAAAGACGGTCCACTAGAGATATTCTTGTTATTGCTTCGACTCATATTCCCCAAAAAGTGGATCCCGCTCTAATAGCTCCGAATAAATTAAATACATGCATTAAGATACGAAGGCTTCTTATTCCACAACAACGAAAGCACGTTTTCACCCTTTCATATACTAGGGGATTTCACTTGGAAAAGAAAATGTTCCATACTAATGGATTCGGGTCCATAGCCATGGGTTACAATGCACGAGATCTTGTAGCAATTACCAATGAGGCCCTATCGATTAGTATTACACAGAAGAAATCAATTATAGACACGAATACAATTCGATTCGCTCTTCATAGACAAACTTGGGAGTTGCGAGCCCATGTAAGACCGGTTCCGGATCATGGGATCCTTTTCTATCAGATAGGAAGGGCTGTTGCACAAAATGTACTTATAAATAATTGCTGCCTTATAGATCCTATATCTATCTATATGAAGAAGCAATCATGTTACGAAGGGGATCCTTATTTGTACAAATGGTTCTTCGAACTTGGAACGAACATGAAGAAATTAACGATACTTCTTTCTCTTTTGAGTTGTTCTGCCGGATCGATCGCTCAAGATCTTTGGTCTCTACCCGGACCCGATGAAAAAAATTGGATCACTTCTTATAGACTCGTTGAGACGGATTCTGATCTAGTTGATGGCCTATTAGAAGTAGTAGAAGGCGCTCTGGTGGGATCCTCGCTTCTTCGGCCCGAACCAAGGAATCCCTTAGAGATGGTGGAAAATGGATCTCGTTCTATCTTTGATCGTAGATTTCTCTATGAATCGGAGTTTAAAGAATGGGCAGAAGGCACCGACCCGCAACAGTTAGCGGAGGATGTAGTCGATCACATAGTTTGGGCTCCTAGAATATGGCAATCTTGGGGCTTTCTATTTGATTGGATCGA